CGGATCCAATAAATCCAAAAATGCATTTTTCCCTTTCTATGAACCAGTAAAGAGTGTCGAGGGATATACTTTCATTCCCAAAGCAAAAAGAAGTCTTGATTTCTTTTTGCTTTCCTATTTTTCCATTTCGCTTTTATTGTTTGTTAGGTTTGGAACTATGTAATTAATTGAAGTGGAAAGGCAATCTGATGATGCTTCATCAGAAGATTGTCCAAGGAAGACGCAAGGTGGGTTATAGAAAAAACAAGGAAACGGATGATAAATAAAATTTTTGAGTAATTGAGTCAGGAATCAAAATTGGAATTCGGTATGGATAAAAGAACTTCCTATGTTATACTATTCAAGTCTTGACAACGGGTTGATTTGATAGATCAGATATTGTTATTCATGATAGTGATCCGGTTCAAGATCATCAAGAGGTAATTCATTCATTGAATTTACAGACGATAGACAAAAGATTTATCATCTCTAGGGGATTAAATCCCGAGTTATTGCGAAGTAAAAAACCGATGAGATTATGGAAGTCAATATTCTTGCATTTATTGCTACTGCACTATTCATTCTAGTTCCTACCGCTTTTCTACTTATCATTTACGTAAAAACAGTCAGTCAAAATGATTAATTCAATTGAATTTGAAAATTCATTTGAATAAAACTTTCCTTCCAAGTTCTTATCAAAAATGGACAAAGTCAAATGAAAGGGATTCCAATTTCACGTCTTAACTTAAATGAAATGAGCGCACTATAATTATAGTCGGCAATTTTATAAGAGATAGATAGTATAAAAATTCATTTTTATACTATCTATCTCTTAGTCTATAAAGTTGTAATCTAGAATAAAGATAAAGGTTTAAGTTTCTATATATCAATCTACAATATTCTCTTCATATATGTGTATATTAATTCCATATCTATATATTCCATATATTGTATGGAATTGACATAAGACCCAATTTCCTACATCTATTTGTTATTTGTTCCGATCAATCTGAAATAATTCTTATCTGTAGGATTCTAATTCCTTTCCTTTTACTAATAAGGAAGGGGAAAACTCGCCTATTTTTAACGTCAGAACCGTGATATGAAATAAGTCGATAAAGCATAAACCGCCTTTCTAAAAATAGAAACCAAAGGGTAAATGCCCGATATGTAACTCGCCCGAGGCAATATTTTATTATTGCCCAGTCTCTCCTTAAACAACCACTATCTCTATATCATTTCTCATAGAAAGTGCGTATACGCTTAACAAAACGACTTCTTTTTTGAAGAGTAAAAGGGAAATAAAAAAAAAAAGAAAAAAGGTCCGGTCTTCCTTAGTATCCATCTATAAAGATAGTAAGAGCCCATTCCCATTGATTGAAATAGAAAATTTCGGAAGAATTTTAGGTTGGAATAAATTTCCAATCATCTGAATCCCTTTCTTTTCGAAGTACAAAGATGGGAATCGATGAAATATCTCTTTGATTGAAAAAGTATGATTCCTATCATAGATTACTCCATTGGAATCCAATGGGATTCCAAATTCAAAGAAAAGATTTGATTTTAAATAGTTCAAAAGAATGATCTATAAAACAATCGATACGGTTTGATTCCTGAACTCAATTAGTAGTACTTCTAAAGTCCACTTCTTCCCCACACTACGAGTGAAAGGGAAAATGTAAAGACTACCATTAAAGCAGCCCAAGCGAGACTTACTATATCCATGTGCATTATGTCCCCTATCTCTATAAATACGAAGGAATTTTTTCATTATTCCTCACTAATAATAGTGGAATTAATGTCGCAGAGTCAAAAAGGGGTTCTACCAAACACTATTGAGAAACCAATCCAATAAATCGATTATGATTTCGATTTTTTTGGTGATTCAGGCGACACCCGGATTTGAACTGGGGAAAAAGGATTTGCAGTCCCCCGCCTTACCACTCGGCCATGCCGCCAAAATGATACAAAATAGAATAGATGCAATTTTTCCCGGATTACTGAATTTTTATTGTACTTGCATTTTGACTTCTGTTTTCCTTAATCCTTTATTTCCTAAAATAAAAGAAAGACCCCTTTTGATTGGATTTGATCTATCCCTTATGATTGATTGTATAGTATCTGAAAATACACAATGCTAAAAATAAAAACATTCTCTCGTTTTTCTATTGAGAAATCAAATGGGTATTTTTCAGACGAGAAATTAGAACCATTGACTATTGACCCCTTACTTCGAATTCATGAACGATTCTGGAATTTGAATTTCAAATTGTGTTTTCCTAATGACAAAATACAAATTGAGACAGAACGAATCAGTATTGATTTTTTAATCAAAAAATATTTCTCAATTTCAATTTCAATTATAACAAAACATATGAGTTTATGTAAACCCCAGAACATAAATTGTTACACAGATATCTATTATTTAGATATATTGTCAATAAGGAATTATCATAAAACTATCCTACTTCATTTCATGCATTGAATGGGAATTTTCTTTTGATAGAGCACGCCCGGGGCT